GACTTTGATGGGGATCAAATGGCTGTTCACGTACCTTTATCTTTGGAAGCTCAAGCGGAAGCTCGTTTACTTATGTTTTCTCATATGAATCTCTTGTCTCCAGCTATTGGGGATCCCGTTTCCCTACCAACTCAAGATATGCTTATTGGGCTCTATGTATTAACGATCGGGAACCCCCGGGGTATTTGTGCAAATAGGTATAATCAATATAATTCTAATTGGGTAAACTATAAAAAGGAAGCTGTTGACAATAATGACTATAAGTATACAAAAGAGCCGTCTTTTTATAGTTCTTATGATGCACTTGGGGCTTATCGGCGGAAACGAATCCTTTTAGATAGTCCTTTGTGGCTTCGGTGGAGATTAGATCAACGCGTCGTTGGCTCAAGAGAAGTTCCCATCGAAGTTCAATATGAATCTTTTGGTAATTCTAATGAGATTTATAAACACTATCGAATAGTGGGAAGTATAAAAAGAGAAATTCGTTGTATATATATTCGAACTACTGTGGGTCATCTTTCTTTTTATCGAGAAATAGAAGAAGCCATACAGGGGTTTTGCCGTGCCTACTCATAGGCTATGTAACTCATACGCTCTATAAAAATAAATTCTATTAGTGATGCCCATATTCGCAGGAATTCGGGTCTCCCCAATTTAACTGGTATCAAAATTTATGAATTTCTGTGTGAATCAGGATTGAGGAAAGGAAGTTTTCGAATCACTGACTCAGGCCCATTGTGGAATCTTACTCAGCAGAATATGGAGGTCCTTATGGCAGAACGGGCCGATCTGGCCTTTCACAATAAGGTGATAGATGGAACTGCTATTAAACGACTTATTAGCAGATTAATAGATCATTTCGGAATGGCATATACATCACATATCCTGGATCAAGTGAAGACTTTGGGTTTCCAGCGAGCCACTGCTACATCTATTTCATTAGGAATTGATGATCTTTTAACAATACCTTCTAAGGGATGGTTAGTCCAAGACGCTGAACAACAAAGTTTTCTTTTAGAGAAAAACCATCATTATGGGAATGTACACGTGGTAGAAAAATTACGTCAATCCATTGAAATATGGTATGCTACAAGTGAATATTTGAGACAAGAAATGAATCCTAATTTTCGTATGACTGATCCCTCTAATCCAGTCCATCTAATGTCCTTTTCGGGGGCTAGAGGAAATGTATCTCAAGTACACCAATTAGTAGGTATGAGAGGATTAATGTCGGATCCTCAAGGACAAATGATTGATTTACCCATTCAAAGCAATTTACGAGAAGGGCTTTCTTTGACAGAATATATAATTTCTTGCTACGGAGCCCGCAAAGGAGTTGTAGATACTGCTGTACGAACATCAGATGCTGGATACCTCACGCGTAGACTTGTTGAAGTAGTTCAACACATTCTTGTACGTAGAACGGATTGTGGTACTATACGAGGTATTTACGTGAGTCCCAAAAATGGTATGACGGAAAAAATTTTTGTTCAAACACTAATTGGTCGTGTATTAGCAGACGATATATATATTGGTCTACGATGTATTGCCACTCGAAATAAGGATATTGGAATTGGACTTGTCAATCGATTTATAACCTTTCGAGCACACCCAATATATATTCGAACCCCTTTTAATTGCAGGAGTACTTCTTGGATCTGCCAATTATGTTATGGCCGTAGCCCTACTCATGGTGATCTGGTTGAGTTGGGAGAAGCCGTAGGCATTATTGCGGGTCAATCAATTGGGGAACCGGGGACTCAACTCACATTAAGAACTTTTCATACGGGCGGAGTATTCACAGGTGGTACTGGCGAACATGTACGAGCTCCCTCTAATGGAAAAATAAAATTTGATGAGTATTTGGTTCATCCCACACGTACCCGTCATGGGCATCCTGCTTTTCTATGTTTTATAGACTTGTATGTAACTATTGAGAGTCGAGATATTATACATAATGTTAATATTCCAACAAAAAGTTTGATTTTAGTTCAAAATGATCAATATGTAGAATCGGAACAAGTGATTGCCGAGATTCGTGCCGGAACGTCCACTTTTCGTTTTAAGGAGAGGGTTCTAAAACATATTTATTCTGAGTCAGAAGGAGAAATGCACTGGAGTACTGATGTGCATCATGCGCCCGAATATCCGTATAGTAATGTTCATCTAGTACCAAAAACAAGTCATTTATGGATATTAGCAGGAGGTCTATGCAGATCCAGTATAGTGTCTTTTTCACTCCACAAGGATCAAGATCAAATGAATTCTAATTCTTTTTCTGTCGAAGAAAAAAATATCTTTGATTTGACTAATGATCAAGTAAGACATAAATTTTTTGGTAAAAGTAAAAAGGATGGGCAAATTTTTGAGTATTCAAAACCTTATCGAATCATATCCAATGGTCATTGGAATCTCATAGATCCCTCTATTTGTCAAGAGAATTCCGATGATTCCTTGGCGAAAAAGCGAAGAAATAGATTCGTGATTCCCTTACAATATGATCAAGAACGAGAAAAGAAACTAATACCCTCTTTTTGTATTTCTATTAAAATACCTATAAATGGTATTTTACGTAAAAATAGTATTCTTGCTTATTTTGATGATCCGCGATACAGAAGAAGCAGTTCGGGAATTACTAAATATGGGATTGTCGAAGTAGATTCAATCGTAAAAAAAGAGGATTTGATTGAGTATCGAGGAGCAAAAGAATTTAGTCTGAAATACCAAATGCAAATGAGAGTAGATCGATTTTTTTTCATTCCCGAGGAAGTGCATATCTTCCCCGTATCTTCGCCCATAATGGTCCGAAACAATAGTATCGTTGGAGTAGATACACGACTTGCTTTAAATATAAATACAAGAAGCCGAGTAGGTGGATTAGTCCGAGTGGAGAGAAAAAAAAGGAGTATTGAACTGAAAATTTTTTCTGGAGATATTCATTTTCCTGGAGAGGCGGATAAAATATCTAGGCACGGCGGCATTTTGATACCACCAGGAATGGAAAATAAAAATTATAAGGGATCAAAAAAATTTAAAAATTGGATCTATGTTCAACGGATCACACCTATAAAAAAAAAGTATTTTGTTTTGGTTCGGCCCGTAGTCCCATATGAAATATCCGATGGGATAAATTTAGCAACACTTTTTCCTCAGGATCTCTTGCAGGAAAAGGATAATGTACAACTTCGAATTGTCAATTATATACTTTATGGAAATAGCAAGTCAATTCGAGGAATTTCTCACACAAGTATTCAATTAGTTCGGGCTTGCTTAGTATTGAATTGGGACCAAGAAAAAAGAGGTTTTATAAAAGAAGAGGTTCATGCTTCCTTTGTTGAAATAAGGGCAAATGATCTGCTTCGTGATTTCATCAGAATTGAGTTAGTAAAGTCCACTATTTCGTATACCGTAAAAAAGTATGATACGTCAAGTTCAGGATTGATTTACAATATTGGATTAGATCGTACCAATATAAATCCTTTTAATTCCAAGACAAAGACTCAATCATTTCCCCAACATCAGGGAACTCTTGGTACGTTGTTGAATCGAAATAAGGAATGCCAATCTTTCCGAATTTTGTCATCATCCAATTGTTCTCGAATTGGCCCCTTTAATACTTCGAGATATAATAATGCGACAAAAGAATCGGATCCCATGAATCCAATTAGGGATTTGTTGGGTCCCTTAGGTACTATTGTATTTAAAATAGCGAATCCTTGTTTATCTTACTATTTAATAACTTATAATCAAATCTTTTTAAAGAACTATTTGTTACTTGACAATTTTCAACAGACTTTCCAAGTACTTCAATTTCAATACTGTTTCCTAGATGAAAATAGTAGGATTTATAATCCCGATCCGTGTAGTAACATCATTTGGAATTTATTCCATTTTAATTGGTGTTTTCTCCATCACGATTATTGTGAAGAGGCATGGACAATAATTAGCCTTGGCCTATTTCTTTGTGAAAATTTATGTCTATTGAAATACGGATCACGCATAAAAAAATCTGGTAAAATTTTCATTGTTCATGTTGACTCTTTAGTTATAAGATCAGCTAAGCCCTATTTGGTCACTCCGGGAGCAACTGTTCATGGCCATTATGGGGAAACCTTTTATGAAAGAGATACATTAATTACATTTATATATGAAAAATCGAGATCCGGCGATATCACGCAAGGTCTTCCAAAAGTGGAACAAATCTTAGAAGTTCGTTCAATTGATTCAATATCGATGAACCTCAAAAGGAGAGTTGAAGGTTGGGACGAACGTAGCCGAAGGCTTCTTGGGATACCCTGGGGATTCTTGATTGGAGCTGAACTAACCATAGCACAAAGTCGTATCTCTTTGGTTAATAAGATCCAAAAGGTTTATCGATCCCAGGGGGTACAGATCCATAATAGACATATAGAGATTATTGTACGTCAAGTAACATCAAAAGTGTTGGTTTCAGAAGATGGAATGTCTAATGTGTTTTCACCTAGGGAACTGATTGGATTGTTGCGAGCAGAGCGAGCAGGGCGTGTTTTGGACGAAGCGATCTGTTATCGGGCAATCTTATTGGGAATAACGAAGTCATCTCTGAATACTCAAAGTTTCATATCCGAAGCGAGTTTTCAAGAAACTGCTCGAGTTTTAGCAAAAGCTGCTCTACGAGGTCGTATTGATTGGTTGAAAGGGCTGAAAGAGAACGTTGTTCTGGGGGGGATTATACCGGTTGGTACTGGATTCAAAAAATTAGTACATCGTTCAAAGCAAGATAAAAACATTCATTTTAAAATAAAAAGGAAGAATCTATTCGAATTGGAGATGAGAGATATTTTGTTACACTATAGAGAATTTTGATAATTTTTTTTGTTCTTGCGTCCCGAACTATTTCCATGGGACATCAGACCAATCATTTACATGATACATGATTTAGTAATTCCTAACAAGAGGTTCATTCTTTTTACTTGAATTCTCTGGTCCGATTATGGATTTGGTAATCAACGAAAAATAAAGAATGAAAATAAATTCATGATTTTGGTCGTAGATCAATGGTCAATCCTGGTATAAGGTTCCGTCGGAACAATTATTTATTTCACAGGTTACTGAATCTCTAAAAAAAAAAGAGAAAGTGTGGCAAAATGGGAAGACGATATTGGAACATAAATTTGGAAGAGATGATGGAAGCAGGAGTTCATTTTGGTCATGGTACTAAGAAATGGAATCCTAGAATGGCTCCTTACATCTCTGCAAAGCGTAAAGGTATTCATATTACAAATCTTACTATAACTGCTCGTTTTTTATCAGAAGCCTGCGATTTAGTTTTTGATGCAGCAAGTATGGGAAAAAACTTCTTAATCGTTGGCACCAAAAATAAAGCAGCGGATTTAGTAGCATCAGCAGCAATAAGGGCTCGATGTCATTATGTTAATAAAAAATGGCTTGGTGGTATGTTAACAAATTGGTCTACTACAGAAACAAGACTTCAGAAGTTCAGGGACTTAAGAGCGGAACAAAAAATGGGGAAACTCGCCCGTCTCCCAAAAGGAGATGCAGCAATGTTGAAGAGAAAGTTATCCACTTTGCAAACATATCTGGGTGGGATCAAATATATGACGGGATTGCCCGATATTGTAATTATCGTTGATCAGCAAGAAGAATATATGGTTCTTCGAGAATGTGTCATTTTGGGCATTCCGACGATTTGTTTAATCGATACAAATTGTGACCCAGATCTTGCAGATATTTCTATTCCGGCCAACGATGATGCTATAGCATCGATTCGATTGATTCTTACCAAATTAGTATCCGCAATTTTGGAGGGCCGAAATAGTTATATAAAAAAAGGTTGATTATCTTATAATTTAATAGTTAAGAAAAAGAAGAAGAAGATTAGTTCCTTTTTGTTGAACTCCATGGATTTCTTTGATTGTTTATTATTTTGGTTTGCATTTTTGAACTATGTTTTGAATATTGAATAAAAAATGATTGGTATTTTTTTTTTATGTAATTTCTTGGTATCCTAAATATAATGTATGATTCCTATTCATGAATGAAGGTAGATGAATTGAGAAAGATATGGTTGAATCAAAATAATTCCTTTTTTAAGTTCGATTTCTATTATAGGGCAATATGAATGTTATACTATGTTCCATTAAAACACTCAAAGGGTTATACGATATGTCAGGTGTAGAAGTAGGCCAACATTTCTATTGGGAAATAGGAGGTTTACAAATTCATGCCCAAGTGCTTATCACTTCTTGGGTTGTAATTGCTATTTTATTAGGTTCAGCCATCATAGCTGTTCGGAATCCACAAACCATTCCGACCGACGGGCAGAATTTCTTCGAATATGTCCTTGAATTTATTCGAGACTTGAGCAAAACTCAGATTGGAGAGGAGTATGGTCCTTGGGTTCCATTTATTGGAACGATGTTCCTATTTATTTTTGTTTCTAACTGGTCAGGTGCTCTTTTACCTTGGAAAATCATAAAGTTACCTCATGGGGAGTTAGCTGCGCCCACGAATGATATAAATACTACTGTTGCTTTAGCTTTACCCACGTCAGTGGCATATTTCTATGCGGGTCTTAGCAAAAAAGGATTGGGATATTTCGGTAAATACATTCAACCAACTCCAATACTTTTACCAATTAATATCCTAGAAGATTTTACAAAGCCTTTATCTCTTAGTTTTCGACTTTTCGGGAATATATTGGCTGATGAATTAGTAGTTGTTGTTCTTGTTTCTTTAGTGCCTTCAGTAGTTCCTATACCTGTCATGTTTCTTGGATTATTTACAAGTGGTATTCAAGCTCTTATTTTTTCAACTTTGGCTGCGGCTTATATAGGTGAATCCATGGAGGGTTATCATTGACTAACTTTCGAAATAGTTTTTTAAGCTTATCCCAATTAAAGCAATGCAGGGTTCAATATAATCCACAGGGCTGGAGAAGAAAATGAAAATAGCTAATATATGTATTGTAGTATTGTATATATGAAGAAAGATAGATGATATTGCAGAGTTTTTAAGAGAAAAAAGGATTGGGTGGGGGGTCCTACTAGATATATGTACAGAATACGATTTAATATTAATAGAATAATAAAGTGCAGGTGGTTTACGTTATGGAAGAAAAAAAGTATATGTTATTTACTAGTTAGATAGGAATTATCCCTATCTCTTTTTTTATAGCCCACTTCATTTAGAATTTATATAGATTCAAATATCAGTCCTTTTTCTATTTTTTCTGTGATTGTTAATTGAATGAAAGAATATAAGAGTTTCTAAACAAGAAAACACAATGGCTAAAACCGTATGTATCTATTTACATAAAACTCCATCATGGGTAGAAAGAAAGGAAAAACGGTATATGGAAGTAGTTCTTAAAATTAAGTAATATTCTGTTGGAGTTTTTAGCTACTTCGACCCGATAGATTTTAGTGATAAGTATCAATAAAAAAAAGAAAAGAAGTAAGTAAAAAGGTAGTATAGTAAAGTAAATAGTAAAAGTAGAAAAAGAAGTGGATAAAGATTAAGTAGTAATTCATTGGTTGGTTGTATCATTAACCATTTCTTTTTTTTTTTTTTTTGCGAGGAAATTACCATGAATCCACTTATTTCTGCTGCTTCCGTTATTGCTGCTGGATTGGCTGTGGGGCTTGCTTCTATTGGACCTGGGGTTGGTCAAGGTACTGCTGCGGGCCAAGCTGTAGAAGGTATTGCGAGACAACCAGAAGCAGAGGGTAAAATACGAGGTACTTTATTGCTTAGTCTGGCTTTTATGGAAGCTTTAACAATTTATGGACTGGTCGTGGCATTAGCTCTTTTATTTGCAAATCCTTTTGTTTAATTTTATCGTAGAATCAAAATGTAAAAAAAGGGGGACCTATCTTTTTTCTTATTTTATTAACTGGGAGTTTCCCTTTGCTCCTTCGAATTTTACTCCTATAATTATTTATTTTTTGTTTGTCGAAACAATACTTTGGGAGGGACTGATTTGAGGATAAGGAATTAGCGGATCCACTCGCTTTCTTCCCTTTCGTTCTTAGTTTAGTAAAATTCCATTAAAAATAAGAAATGGAACAAAAAAATCGATAAAAAAAAGGGGGGAGGCGAGTGGAGTGATACAAAAAGAACTCTGTTCTTTGTTAGTCCTATCTATAAGAGGAGAGCATATGAAAAATATAACCGATTCCTTTGTTTCCGTGGGGCACTGGCCATCCGCTGGGAGTTTCGAGTTTAATACCGATATTTTAGCAACAAATCCAATAAATCTAAGCGTTGTGCTGGGTATATTGATTTTCTTTGGAAAGGGAGTGTGTGCGAGTTGTGTATTTCAAGAATAGGTTGGATTTCGCCGGCTGCACTTTATTTATATTTATGTATTCTTTTTTTTATTTGCGTAAATAGGAAAAAGGGTGCACAATCTCGACGAATTACTTCGTAATTGGATTTTATCCAGAAATCATATCTAAGAACCATAGCATTTCGTGACTAATTGGTAAATGAACTTTGATTCTCTATCAACCAATAATGTTGAGGTCTTTTACATGGTTAAAGATAAATTGTTTGAAGTCCAGGCACAGCATACCGTGGTACTCTTTCTACCGCTACATTAGTACCGAAATACCGCAAAAAAAAAAAAAAAATGATAAAAAAAATAAATAATTGGGAATTTATCCGATGTATAACACTCATATGGATAAATTTATTTGAACCATTTACAGGTACAGGAAAGATGGGTATCTTCCCCCACCCCTTTTTTTATCCACTGCCAAATCGACGACCTATGTATTGTATAAAAAAGATAAATTTTTTGAATTTTTTGGATGAAAAAAAAAAAGTTTGTGAATAAAGAACAAATAAAGAAACAACTTTGCTGACAATTTTTTATTTTTTGTCTGGTCTGAAGAGTCCTACTATCCTAATATTCTGATGTTAGATCAGTTTCGATATCTTTGAATACGAACAGAAAAGAGAGGATAGGCTCAAGAGAGGATAGGTTCATTCCATTCAAAGATATGGGAATGTCCATCAAAGGAAAGAAACAATTGAGCGTGAGAGCCAAATGAATCAAAAGATTCATGTTTGGTTCGGGAAGAGATATGAGAGTTGTGAAATGAATGTAAAGATAATCTACTTTCATTAAATGATTTATTAGATAAGCGAAAACAAAGGATCTTGAGTACTATTCGAAATTCAGAAGAATTACGTAGAGGGGCCGCTGAACAGCTCGAAAGAGCGCGGGCTCGATTACGTAAAGTGGAAATGGAAGCAGATGAGTATCGACTGAATGGATACTCTGAGATAGAAAGAGAGAAAATAAATTTGATTAATGCTACTTGCGATAGTTTGGAACAATTAGAAAATTACAAAAATGAAACTCTTTTTTTTGAACAACAAAGAGCGGTTAATCAGGTACGACAGCAAGTTTTCCAACAAGCTTTACAAAGAGCTCTAGGAACTCTGAATAGTTGTTTGAATAGCGAATTACATTTTCGTACCATCAGTGCTAATATTGATATCCTCCGGTCCGTGGAAGAAATAACTGATTAGCCTTTTTAATCTAGTTTAAAGTTTAGGTGTTTTTTTTCTTTTCCTTCCGAAAAATAAAAAAGAGATACTAATGGGAACCCTTCGAGCTGATGAAATTAGTAATATTATCCGCGAACGTATTGAACAATATAATAGAGAAGTAAAGATTGTGAATACCGGTACCGTACTTCAAGTGGGTGACGGCATTGCTCGTATTCATGGTCTTGATGAAGTAATGGCAGGGGAATTAATAGAATTTGAAGAGGGTACAATAGGCATTGCTCTGAATTTGGAATCAAATAATGTTGGCGTTGTATTAATGGGTGATGGTTTGATGATACAAGAGGGAAGTTCTGTAAAAGCAACAGGAAGAATTGCTCAGATACCAGTGAGCGAGGCTTATTTGGGTCGTGTTATAAATGCTTTGGCTAAACCTATTGATGGGAGAGGTGAGATTTTATCTTCTGAATCTCGGTTAATC